AATTGGTAGACGCTACGGACTTAATTGGATTGAGCCTTGGTATGGAAACTTAACAAGTGATAACTTTCAAATTCAGAGAAACCCTGGAATTAAAAATGGGCAATCCTGAGCCAAATCCTATTTTACGAAAACAAATAAGGGTTCAGAAGAAAGCGAGAATAAAAAAAGGATAGGTGCAGAGACTCAATGGAAGCTGTTCTAACAAGTGGGGTTGACTTCTTTACGTTATTACATTAACGTAATCCTTATATCAAAACTACAGAAAGGATAAACCTATATACATACGTATATGTACTGAAATCCTATCTCAAATGATTAATGACGACCCGAATCTTTATTTATTTATATTTCTATAAATAATAAATAAAAATCGAAAGAGTTGTTGTGAATCGATCCAAATTGAAGAAAGAATCGAATATTTATTAATAAAATTTATCGTACGAGAATAAAGATAGAGTCCCATTCCACACGTCAATACCGACAAGAATGAAATTTATAGGAAGAGGAAAATCCGTCGACTTTAGAAATCGTGAGGGTTCGAGTCCCTCTATCCCCAAAAAGGCCCGTTTGATTCCCCAATTATTTATCCGATCCGCTCTTTTCATTTCGTTAGCGGTTTAAAATTCGTTATGTTTTTCAATCATTCTACTCTTTTACAAATGGATCTGATTGTGGAAATTTTTTTTTTTTTCTTATTACAATATTTGTGATATATATGATACGCGTACAAATGAACATCTTTGAGGAAGGTATCCCCACTTCCAATTTGAATGATTAACAATACATATCATTTCTTGTACTGTATTAAAACTTATAAAGTTTTCTTTTTGAAGATCCAAGAAATTACAAGGTCTGGATAAAGCTTTGTAAGACTTTTTTTGTCTTTTTAATTGACATAAACTCAAGTTATCTATTAAAATAAGGACGATGCACGGATAATGGTCGGGATAGCTCAGCTGGTAGAGCAGAGGACTGAAAATCCTCGTGTCACCAGTTCAAATCTGGTTCCTGGCACATGATTTATTTGTATGAGTATCCGTTTTACAAATGAATTGATATGGGTCAACATACATATTCATTACTAGTCTATATCATAATAGATACTTATCTATCTAGGTGTCTGAGAATATACCCTTTACTAGAATTATAGAATAGATGCTAGAATTATAGAATAGATGAGTAAAGAGTATGTCTATAAAATCTGTAAAATAAAAAAAATTAGATTTGACTTCCTTTTCTTTTTTATTTGTTCATACGGTGCCTCTTACCGTTCAAAAACAATGTTAATACTTTAGATATTTAATACCTCATACATATTAAAATAGAAAGGTTAAATTAATTGGTTGAAAGACTCAAAGGTATAGTCTCGCGGAGTTGAAAGGTGGGAATAACCAAGATTCATTTCAGATACAGTACAAATAAAATCCAAGCCCTCCTCTCATTTCGTTGTCTTTTCTTTTCATATTCTATTTCTTCATTTCCTCCTATGTGACTTTGTCGAACTCATTTAAGTTTTGTGCGTGGTACATAGTTCATGATGCGAAACTCTTTTAGGTCATCCTAATACTAATTGTATTTTTTTAATTGTCTTGTTTTTTTTTATTTATCCTTTTTATTTCTATTTTTATATATTATATATTTATTTATTTGAATAGAAACAATTTTTTTTTATTCTATTTATTTTGTATTATTTATTTGTATTTGATTTATATTTTATTTCGTTTTATTTAGCCCATTTAGAATAGAATGCGAATGAGACTTCCATTACGCTCTTTGGTCTATAAGAGAACGTACAAACATTATTTGAATACCTGGAGTTGTAGAAGTGAAAATTAGTTTCTTATTTTATTATTTATATTTAATGAGCATCCTGTATTTCATAAAAATTCGGGGCAATATAATCCTTACGTAAGGGCCATCCTATCCAACTTTCGGGCATTAAGATACGTTTCAGACGTGGATGATTATCATAAAAGATTCCCAACATATCATAAGATTCCCTTTCTTGAAAATCCGCACTTTTCCAAACCCAGAAAACAGACGGAATTCTAGGATTCCACCTTGGGGCAAATACTTTTATACATACCTCTTCTGGTTGATCTATACCATAAGCTATTCTCGTAAGATGATACACACTAGCTAACAGTCCGCCCGGTGCTACATCATAGGCACATTGGGAACGTAAATAATTGTAACCATATACATATAAAATGACAGCAATGGAATGCCAATCCCCAGGCTTTATTTGTAAAGTCTCTATTCCTTGGTAGTCGAAGCCCAAAGATCTATGAACTAACCCATGTTTGGCTAGCCAAGCAGACAAACGACCTTGCATCTTTTTTATCTCCCCCACATTTTGATTTGTATAAAACTTTTATTTGTCTCTATAAGTTAAGTATTTCACATTTACGATGAAATTTATGAAAATTATTGTTTGTTATTATGTAAAAAAATGTGAAAAAAAAAAATCCTGCCTAATTCACTAATTCGGGGGAAGATA